GTGGATCGATCAAGTATCCGAATTCTAAAGAAAAATCATTATTGATAATCCAAGACCATACATATTGATAGACAGAACTGCTATTTATTTGCTGAATAGACAGATTGATAGAAAAAATCATGACTATACTTAACAATAAAACACTCTGAAAAGCCCACATACGACGAAGACTCTTTGTTGCCGTCGGGAAAAGAAGAAGTCCTAGCCCTATTAACATAGGAACTGGAAGTGGAAGAAAAGGTATTATCCACGCATATTGATATGTCTGTTCCATAAAAAAAATTTTTATTCTTAATTAATTGTTTCCGATTCACCGGATCTTGCCTATTTCGAAAAAAGTGAATAAAAAATCAAGATATGCACTAACTTATTGAATCATTTTATATTAGTATTGATTCTGAGTCTTTTTAAAATCGTTCAAAAAAAAAAAAAAAAAGAAGTTATAATTGGTCAACTTATATGCCCAAGTGACATATAAAAACGAATACTGATAATAGTAAAATAACAATAGAGCAAGGATCTAAATTTAAGCTAAAAAGAGTACTTTATCCTGATATGAATTATATGATTAACTAAGAGCATCGGTCTAATGAAAAAAAACCTTGATTTTAGTTAGTTTATTCCAACTCATTAACTAATTCATTATGGGATTGCTTTTCAATCAAAACAATTTATTAGTAAAGTTATTAGTAAAGTTTAGAAGATTATAGATCTAAAATGAACTTTTTTGATCGATAAAGAATAAAAAATGACTGAGATATTTTTTATGAAACCACGTATCCTTTAACAGATTTATTAATAGTCTCGTTCAAATTTTCAAATTGAAGGTTTATTGTTTTCTCAAGTTTGACTAAAAAAAGACTCAATTTTTCAGTCAAAAGTTTATAATCCTTTGAGGGATTTTATTCTATGTAAATAAAGTATAGAATGAGTAAAATAAGGGTCTTTTAGGTTCTTTATTGATTTTATTAAGTTTGATTTAGTAGATTATAAAGAGATAACTTTGAGAGATAAACAACGAGAACTAAAAGTTCCAAACCAAAATGTTTGGATTTACTAATAGCGTATGGAATCAAAATTTTGTTATTTTGAGTCATTTTTTATAAAATTTTCACCGATCTTTGACATATCTAAATCTAAATTTCTTTTTTATGAAAAGAATCTTATTTAGACAAAAAATAGATATAGATAATGAATAAGAAAAAAGAATTCGTTTTGAACAATAGATGTCTTTCACATCCAACTATAACAACGAGTAACTTTTAAATGGCAGTTCCAAAAAAACGTACTTCGATATCAAAAAAGCGTATTCGTAAAAATATTTGGAAAAGGAAAGGATATGGGGCGTCGTTAAAAGCTTTGTCATTAGGGAAATCTCTTTCTACCGGTAATTCAAAAAGTTTTTTTGTACGACAAACAAATAAGTCCTAAAATATAAGTCCTAAAATATCGGAATAATCAGAATGGATTTGACTAAAAAAAAAAAAAAAAAAAAAAAAGTCTCAGTAATTTGTTAATATCAAAGTTAATCTAAAATGAACAATTGGCAGTCCCTATTCTAATCAATATGAAATAGACCCTTCATTTTAGAAAAGAATTCTTCTGTTTTCGGAAAAAAGAAGAATCAAGAAAAAAATACAAAATTTTTTCTTTCTTTTTAGTATATTTTCACTCAAATTTTGGTGGTGGGGAGTCTTCTTTTCCCCATCGACCTTTACAATTACAAGAATGAAAAATTTTTCTGTTTTTCGGGAAGGCCAGATATAAGATTTTTAGTTCAAATTAATGACGTGTTGAAACTAATTCATTCCGTGTTAAAAATTTTTGAATAACTTTCTGACTTCTTAATTTATTTATTACTTAATTTATATTTATTTATTTCTTAATTTATTTATTATATGTTAATTTATTTACGATATGGATATGTAATGAGTTTTCTATATATCGATATCTCCAATTTTCAGTCCAATCAAAAAAAGAACTTAATTTGTGCACTATTTTGTACAAAAAATGTGTCAATTTGGAGTAATCTAAAATAGACATATTTTCAATTCATTGAAAATTTTTTTTTTTTTCAATTTATGAAATTAGATAAACCATAAAGAATGACAAAAAAAGTCAAGAAAATTAAATAAAATGAAACTAATGAACCTTCAAATTGACTTTTGAACTCATTTTTTTATCATTTACTAATTGAATCTTTACTAAAAAAACTGATTTGGTTGAATTGACTTGTTCAATCTCGATCTCGACGATTGAATATAAATAGGCTATTATGAGTTCGAGCAAGCCGCTATGGTGAAATCGGTAGACACGCTGCTCTTAGGAAGCAGTGCTAGAGCATCTCGGTTCGAGTCCGAGTGGCGGCATGCCATCTTCTAAAAGATATCCAATAGATCCTATAATAAAAAAAAATTCCCATTTCTTTTTCTTAATTAATATAGGGGATCCCCCCCGCCCTTTTTCATTTTTATGATATTTTCAACTTTAGAGCATCTAT